CCAAGAGTTAAGAATAACGAGTTCTTCATTACCTAGAATAGAATAACCACTTAGAATAACGAAACAGATTATATTTGTCGAGAAGTGTAAAATTGTATGGATGCGATCCTCGTTGTGCATCTTGATCAATTGGATCGTTTCTTTGTAGATTTCGATGTGAGGCTTTTGTAAATGTGTTTCCGGGTATTCCTTTATCATTTCGTCCAAACGAAGGAGTTCCTCTAAGTCTATGAATTTTTTTAGAATACTCTTTTCTTGAATATCATTTAAAAAAATTTCGGATTTACTAGTATTCCACCAATTAGTAACCCAAGATTCCATACTTTTATTAAATGAGAAAGAGATACACCAAGGCAAAAATACTATAGATCCAAGATATAGAAGGGAAATTAATACTTTCTTTTTTACCATTTTTTCGTCTGTGAATTTTTTTATTTTTAATGAACACACCCCATTCGTCGACTCTATACGATGCTGATATTTCTATCAAGCATAAGTTCTATTACAAGTCATCGAGCCCATGAATCTATTTCCGGTTTTTTTTTTATGATTCAGTATAGTGTTTAGTCCTTGAATTTAAAAAGAATACAGAAATAGAATAAGAAAAAACCCACTTCAAATTAATAGTAGTCAGATTTCAAGACGAAAGAACTCCCGTTTTATCAAAATTTAAAATATTTCAAAAAAAAAAAAAGAGGATTCTTAACTTTTTCTCTCTTGAAAAGTATTCATTCTTCAGTTCCTTTTTCTTTTTTCAAAATACTTCAATTGGTACACGCAAGAAATAGGCCAATTCAGCAGCTTTTTGCTCAATTTCTCGTGGAGTCAAATTCTCATCAGTACGAGTCAAGGGAATGGCCCCCTGTCCTTTGATTTCCATATAAAGGACACGACGGGCATAAATACCCTCTTTAATTTCGATTCTGATGGACTGAATGTCTTTCATAAGGAATCGGAGGAATATGCGACGATTTTTTCCAGGGAATCCCCAACGAAAAATACACACTACGCCCTCTTTTATATCGAATCGATCATAACCACTACCCACATTCCACGAAATTGTGCACCACAAATAGGAACTAATAAAAAGACCCGCGATCCCATAAAAAGACATCACGATCCCTTGTGGAAAAAAAATTATTTGCTGAGAAGGAAATAAAGATATAAAATTCCTACCAAAATAACTGGACGTTCCAACCAATAAAAACCCTAATGAACCTAAAAAAAGAATAAAGGCCCAGCAGAAATTACTTGTTTTTCGAGACCCCGCGATAAGTTCTATCCATATACGTTCTGATCGCCAACTCATACTATACCTAGACCTAGTTGCATTTTATTGGAATTGGTAGAATAACAAAAATAATTTTTTTTTTTTTTACTTTTTTTTTTGTTGCCGAAGTAACTCTCATCAACCAGCACTATTATGATGTGAACCTTGAGGGGTAATTCATTGAATTTCTTAGATCCAAACTAAAATAATAACATCCCTTTCATATGATTTACCATATGATTTCTTAATACATATAGATTTCCATTTCATAAATTCCCCCCGATTCCGATCTATTTGAAAATAGTTATAATTCATTTACCCATATATAATATTTACACATACATAAAAGCTTATGCCCAAAGGAAGTCACATGTTATACCATATTCTACTAAATATATAGCCGTGTTATGATCCAAGTAAGTCTTGAAAAAAAATAGATAAGATTTGTCCTTAGCGTATCTAAAAAATTTTGTTTTTTTGAACATAAAGAAATAAAGAAGCCATTGCAAGTGCCGGAAATACTAAGCCCACTAAAGGCACAAAAATTGAGGGAAAGCTGTTGAGAGTTATCATAGAATGGGTACCTCGATTTAATATTTGTACCTGTTATTTATTGTTATCGTTTTATATTAATATTTTAACCTTATCCTTATATTGTTATAAAGATATCTTATAATTCATATATAATTATTATATTATACTAAGTATACCTAAGTGAGTATATATATACTTAATAGTGAGTATATAAGTATATGTTTTAATAAATATATATTAATTAATAAAATACAATAAATATGTAAATAAATGGACCTATTCATCTTTCTACATGTTTCTACATGAAATATATGTATGATAATCCACCCTTTATATTATTCATCTTATTAGTTATTATCTTGTTCTTATCTTATAAATTTAATAAAATTTACTAAAGAAAGGGTTTCTTACAAATTTATAGAGAATTCGTTATAATAATTGACCCCCCAAAAAGGATTCTTAGTGGGGTATGATTTTCGGGAGATATAGAAAGATGCAAGACCTTGTTAACTAATTTCACGGAAGAAAGAGAAAGAATTCCCTCTTTTATTTTGTTTAATAGAGATTTCCTGGTCAGTATTAGTAACCAGGAATATCGATAAAAAATGATCCAGATGATTCGTTCTACAATTAAATCTTATGTTACCAAATAAAAAAAAAAAATTCTTGGATTCCTATAAATTAAATAACTACTTG